TTTGAATTTGATAAATGCATTGCTTGTGAAGTATGTGTTCGCGTATGTCCTATAGATCTACCCGTTGTTGATTGGAAATTGGAAACTGATATTAGAAAGAAACGATTGCTTAATTACAGTATTGATTTCGGAATATGTATATTTTGTGGTAATTGCGTTGAGTATTGTCCAACAAATTGTTTATCAATGACTGAAGAATATGAACTTTCTACTTATGATCGTCACGAATTGAATTATAATCAAATTGCTTTGGGTCGGTTACCAATGTCAATAATTGACGATTACACAATTCGAACAATTTTAGATTTGCCTGAAAGAAAAATTTAAGAATTCATTTTGATCGAAAAGAATGAAGGTTTTTGTTTGGTGAATAACTACAATTATATTCATAATTATATTGATTAGGGGGCGAGAATTTTGTTTGAATTGAATTTATATTTGAATTTATATTCATATTCTTTGAATTTATATTCATATTCAAAATAGATTTCTTTTCTATAGTCCATATTGATGATTTGAAAATAGATAGACTCAAATTACTCTTTCGAGAGATTAGGCCAATAACAATATCTACATCAATCCATATCCATGAAAATGGAATTTTTCAAATTTAATAATTAAGAACTATTATAAAAGTAGAGTTACTTCTTTTTTCCTGACCGGGTCAATAAAGTTATGCAAGATTTTGATTTATTTATCTCTTATTTTATATATAATGGATTTACCTGGACTAATACATGATTTTCTTTTAGTCTTTCTGGGATTGGGTCTTATATTAGGGGGGCTGGGAGTAGTATTACTTGCCAATCCCATTTATTCTGCCTTTTCGTTGGGATTGGTTTTTGTTTGTATATCGTTATTCTATATTCTATCTAACTCCCATTTTGTAGCTGCTGCGCAGCTCCTTATTTATGTAGGAGCCATAAATGTTTTAATCATTTTTGCTGTGATGTTCATAAATGGTTCAGAATATTCCAAAGATTTCCATCTTTGGACCGTGGGAGATGGAGTAACTTCCGTGGTCTGTACAAGTCTTTTTGTTTCACTAATTGCTACTATTCCAGATACGTCATGGTACGGGATTATTTGGACTACAAAAGCAAACCAGATTATAGAGCAAGATCTGATAAGTAATAGTCAACAAATTGGGATTCATTTATCAACAGATTTTTTTATTCCGTTTGAATTCATTTCAATAATTCTTTTAGTTGCGTTAATCGGCGCAATTGCTGTAGCTCGTCAATAATAACTCTTTAGAACTGGAAAAACCTTGTTATGAGCTATCACATGTATTTCCTTTTTTCTATTTGACTTTGTATATAAAATATAAATTCTTTATTAGTTCAATCTATTCCCAATATATTCCTTTATTACATTACTCGCTATATTCTAGTCAATCCGATTGGTTAAATTGTTGTTCATATTGAAATGAATCGAGATTGATAAGGAGTTGGTTAATGATGCTCGAACATGTACTTGTTTTGAGTGCCTATTTATTTTCTGTTGGTCTATATGGATTGATTACAAGTCGAAATATGGTTAGGGCTCTTATGTGTCTTGAACTTATATTAAATGCGGTTAATCTCAATTTTGTAACATTTTCTGATTTTTTTGATAATCGTCAATTAAAAGGAGCCATTTTTTCTATTTTTGTTATAGCTATTGCAGCTGCTGAAGCCGCTATTGGACTTGCTATTGTTTCATCAATTTATCGTAACAGAAAATCAACTCGTATAAATCAATCGAATTTATTGAATAAGTAATATTATCATAGAAATTCAAATTTTTATAATATAAATTAATTCAAATTAGCAGGTCTATCACGTAAGATATGATCATGTTATCATTATCACAAAGATAAGAAATCAAAGTATTTTGGCACTGTCAATCCAGAAATAGATTAAAAAAAACTCGGGGAACTCATCGATTCATCTAGTACTAGTATTGAAATATATAATTCATTTATCCATTTACTAGATTGAAACCTTCTCACGTTCAAAAATGGATAGATCCAATGTCGCATTCAGTAAAGATTTATGATACATGTATCGGGTGTACTCAATGTGTCCGAGCCTGTCCTACGGATGTATTAGAAATGATACCTTGGGACGGATGTAAAGCCAAACAAATAGCTTCTGCTCCAAGAACAGAGGATTGTGTCGGTTGTAAGAGATGTGAATCCGCCTGCCCAACAGATTTCTTGAGTGTTCGAGTTTATTTATGGCATGAAACAACCCGCAGCATGGGTATAGCTTATTAATACATTACAGAAACCCCTACTTGAGTCCATTTTTTTTTTTACCGCCAAAACCTGTGCTCAAAAATCTCTTATTTTGGGTCACAGGTTTTTCTGGTCCAAGTGTATCTTGTCTTTACCACGAACAAATTTCCTTGGTTAACAATAATTGTAGTTTTACCAATATTTGCAGGTTCCTTAATTTTCTTTCTTCCCCATAAAGGAAATAGGGTAATTAGGTGGTATACTATATGTATATGCATGTTAGAACTTCTTCTAACAACCTATGCATTCTGTTATCATTTCCAATTGGACGATCCATTAATCCAACTAGTAGAGGACTATAAATGGATCAATTTTTTTGATTTCCGTTGGAAATTAGGAATAGATGGACTGTCTATAGGACCCGTTTTATTAACAGGATTTATCACTACTTTAGCTACTTTAGCAGCCTGGCCTGTTACTCGGGATTCTCGATTATTTCATTTCTTGATGTTAGCAATGTACAGTGGTCAAATAGGATCATTTTCTTCTCGGGACCTTTTACTTTTTTTCATCATGTGGGAATTAGAATTAATTCCGGTTTATCTACTTCTATCCATGTGGGGAGGGAAGAAACGTCTCTACTCAGCCACAAAATTTATTTTGTACACGGCGGGGGGTTCCATTTTTCTCTTAATGGGAGTTCTGGGTGTCGGTTTATATGGTTCTAATGAACCAACATTAAATTTTGAAACATCAGTTAATCAGTCGTATCCTGTGGCTTTGGAAATTATATTCTATATTGGATTTTTTATTGCTTTTGCTGTCAAATTGCCGATTCTACCCCTACATACATGGTTACCAGATACCCACGGAGAGGCGCATTACAGTACTTGTATGCTTCTAGCCGGAATTTTATTAAAAATGGGAGCGTATGGATTGATTCGGATTAATATGGAATTATTACCACACGCTCATTCTATATTTTCTCCTTGGTTGATGATAGTAGGCACAATACAAATAATCTATGCAGCTTCAACATCTCCCGGCCAACGTAATTTAAAAAAAAGAATAGCCTATTCCTCCGTATCTCATATGGGTTTCATACTTATAGGAATTGCTTCGATAACCGATACGGGACTCAATGGAGCTATTTTACAAATAATATCTCATGGCTTTATTGGTGCTGCACTTTTTTTCTTGGCAGGAACGAGTTATGATAGAATACGTCTTGTTTATCTCGATGAAATGGGTGGAGTAGCTATCCCCATGCCAAAAATCTTTACAATGTTCAGTAGCTTTTCCATGGCTTCCCTTGCATTACCGGGTATGAGCGGTTTTGTTGCAGAAGTGCTAGTCTTTTTAGGAATAATTACCAGCCAAAAATATCTTTTAATGCCCAAAATTGCCATCACTTTTGTAATGGCAATTGGAATGATATTAACTCCTATTTATTTATTATCTATGTCACGCCAGATATTCTATGGATACAAGTTATTTAATACTCCAAACTCTTATGTTTTTGATTCTGGACCGCGCGAGTTATTTGTTTCCATCTCCATTTTTCTACCTGTAATAGGTATTGGTATGTACCCCGATTTTGTTCTTTCACTATCAGTTGACAAGGTTGAAGGTATTCTATCTAATTATTTTTATAGATAGTTTTGTTTTCTTAAAAAAAAAAAAAAGAAGGATTTTGATTCTCTTAAATTTTAAATAAAGTCAAAACAAAATATGAATTTCAATTTTTACCCAATGTACTTGGTCTTTGCGAGAACCGCGTGAATCACTATACTACTTGATTCACATGGTTCTCGCCGGTTGAGACAAGATGTTTTATATACACCGTATTGCATTCTGTTTGTATTCTTAAGAACTTTTCTTGAATTTAACTATAGGTTAACGTAAATGAACCATAACTATGTAACCCTATTCCTAATAGATTGACCCCAAAATAGCATATCCAAATTATAAGAAAGCCTAGAGTCGCCACAATTGCGGAATTTGCTCCTTGCAAATTTTTCTTTGTTCGAGTATGCAAATAAATTGCGAATACGATCCAAGTAATAAAGGCCCAAGTTTCCTTTGGATCCCAACTCCAATATGATCCCCACGCTTCATTAGCCCATACTGCTCCTGAAAGAATACCTATGGTTAAAAAGATAAATCCTAGGCTAATCACACGATAACTCCAATAATCCAATTGTTGAATAAATTGGGCCTTGTAATAATTCTTATCAGAAAAAAAAGAAGTTTTTTGAAAAAGATTGTTTCTTTCATTCTTGTATTGGATTTCGCCAAATGAAAACGCCTCATTTAATTTTAATAAATTCTTACTTTTAGAACTATAAAAAATCTTTCTAAATGTAATGACTAGAAGTGCTACTGATAATAATGATCCACAAAGAAGAGACGCATAGCTCAATATCATCATACTTACGTGCATTATTAACCACTCCGATTGTAGAGCAGGTACTAATATTGTAGGTTTGTGTATTTCATTTAAAAGACCCGAAGTAGCAAAGCCTTGGGTAAAAATAGTACTTGAGGCAGTTATTGTGGTTAAATCATTTTTTCTTATTTTGAAATAAGGAACTATATGAATAAGGGAGAAACTCCATGAAAGAAAAATTAATGATTCATATAAATCACTTAGTGGGAAATGGCCTGAATAAATCCAACGGGTGATTAATAATCCTGTTAGACATAAAAAAGTAGCTATCATCCCCTTTTCTGACGAATCATATGGTTTTATGCTTTCATTGCCCAATAAGGTTATCAAATGAAGTGTAATTACAATTGAAACAATAGAAAAAGAAATATGAGTTAATATATGCTCTAAAGTTGAAAATATCATAAAAATGAAAAAAGGGGAGGGAATCCCCTATATTAATTAAATTAATTAATAAATAGAAATGGGGAATTTAATTTATTTTTATTATAGGATCTATTGGATCTTTTTTAGAAGATGGCATGCCGCCACTCGGACTCGAACCGAGATGCTCTAGCACTGCTTCCTAAGAGCAGCGTGTCTACCGATTTCACCATAGCGGCTTGCTCGAACTCATAATACCCTATTTATATTCAATCGTCGAGATTGAACAAGGCAATTCAATCAAATAAGTTTTTTAGTAAAGATTCAAATTGATAAAAAAAATGAGTTCAAAAGTCAATTTGAAGGTTAATTAGTTTTATTTTTTACTTTTATTGTCATGATTTCTGGTTTATCTGATTTCATAAATTTGAAACAAAAAATAAATCTTATAAATTAATTTAAAATATGTCTATTTTGTAATTTTTTATATGTCTATTTTGGATTACTCCAAATTGACACAATAATATTGCAACAATTCAGTTATTTTATTGATATTGATTGGGCTGAAAATAGGAGATATATAGAAAACTCATTCCATTCCATATAGTAAATCAATTAAGAAGTCAGAAAGTTATCCAAAAATTTTTAACATGGAATCAATTAGTTTCAACACTTCATTAATTTGAACTAAAAATCTTATATATGGCCTTTCCGAGAAACATAAAAATTTTTCATTATTGTAAAGGTCGATGGGGAAAAGAAGACTCCCCACCACCAAAATTTGAGTGAAAATATACTAAAAAGAAATAAAAAATTTTGTCTTTTTTTTTATAATTAAGAAAACAGAAGAATTCTTTTATAAAATATAAAATGAAGGGTCTATTTCATATTGATTAGAATAGGGACTGCCAATTATTCATTTTATATTCACTTTGATATTAACAAATTACTGAGCCCATTTTTTGAGTCAAACCCATTCTGATTATTCCGATATTTTAGGACTTATTTGTTTGTCGTACAAAAAAACTTTTTGAATTCCCGGTAGAAAGAGATTTCCCTAATGACAAAGCTTTTAACGCCGCCCCATATCCTTTCCTTTTCCAAATATTTTTCCGAATACGCTTTTTTGATATCGAAGTACGTTTTTTTGGAACTGCCATTTAAAAGTTACTCATTGTTATAGTTGGATGTGAAAGACATCTATTGTTCAAAACGAATTCTTCTTTCTTATTCATTATCTAATCTATTTTTTATCTAAATAAGATTCTCTTTATAAAAAGAAATATAGATATGTCAAAGATCCGTGAAAATTTGATCAAAAATGACTCGAACTAACAATAAAAAATTTTTTGATTCCATACACTATACACTATTCGTAAAACCAAAAATTTTTGGTTTGGAACTTTTAGTTCTCGTTGTTTATCTCTCAAAGTTATATCTTTAGAATCTGCTAAATCAAACTTAATAAAATAAATAAAGAACCTAAAAGACCTTTATTTTCCTCATTCTATACTTTATTTACATGTAATAAAATACCTCAAAGGATTGTAAACTTTGTTAAGTCTTTTTTAGTCAAACTTGATAAAAAATACACCTAATTTGATTGAAATAGAAAACAATCAATCCCATAATGAATTAGTTAATGAGTTTAAATAAACTAATGAAAATCAAGAGTTTTGATTAGACCGATGCCCTTAGTTAATCCTATAATTCATATCAAGATAAAGTACTCTTTTTAGCCTAAATTTGCTATATTTTCATTTTACTATTATAAGTATTCGTTTTTATATGTCACTTAATCATATCATTTGACCAACAGTAACTTCTTGTTTTGAATATTTGAACGATTTTAAAAAGACTCAGAATAAATATTAATATAAAAGTATTCAATAAGTTTAATATAAAAGTATTCAATAAGTTAGTGCATATCTTGATTTTTTATTGACTTTTTTCGAAAGAGGTAAAATCCGGTGAATCGGAAACAATTAATTAAGAATAAAAAACTTTTTTTATGGAACAGACATATCAATATGCGTGGATAATACCTTTTCTTCCACTTCCAGTTCCTATGTTAATAGGGTTGGGACTTCTTCTTTTTCCGACGGCAACAAAAAGTCTTCGTCGTATGTGGGCTTTTCAGAGCGTTTTATTGTTAAGTATAGTCATGATTTTTTCTATGAATCTGTCTATTCAGCAAATAAATAGCAGTTCTGTCTATCAATATGTATGGTCTTGGATTATAAATAATGATTTTTCTTTAGAATTCGGATACTTGATCGATCCACTTACTTCTATTATGTCAATATTAATCACTACTGTTGGAATTATGGTTCTGATTTATAGTGATAATTATATGTCTCATGATCACGGATATTTGAGATTTTTTGCTTATATGAGTTTTTTCAGTACTTCCATGTTGGGATTAGTTACTAGTTCAAATTTGATACAAATTTATATTTTTTGGGAA